CAAATCAGAAAATGTTACGAGATTTATATTAACCGCATTCAGTATAAGTTCAAGACACATAAGTGCTCTAACCATGTTTCGACTTGTGATCAATCCATAAATACCGATAGAAAATAAATAGGCACTCAAAATAAGTACATGTTCGGTCATCATTGACCAACCCCTCATCAATCTTGATTCATTTCAATATGAACAACAATTTCACCGATTTAATTAGAATATAAATTAAGTACGAAACAAAGTAAGGTATTAGTAATGGATCGAACTAAACCCCTTTCAATTTCATATATGAACAATAGAATATGAAAATGGAACTGAAGGAAAATGGATGTGATAACATAGAACAAAACAAGACTTTATTTATTTGATTTTGGATCTAAGTATTTATTACTTAATTACTTTACTGCCGGGCCATAGCAATTGCACCTATCAAAGCAACTAAAAGAATTATAGAAATGAGTTCAAATGGAAGGTAAAAATCTGTTGATAAATGAATCCCAATTTGTTGAACGTTACTTGTTAGGTCCTGCTCTATAATTTGATTTGATCTTGTAGTCCAAACAATCCCGTACCACGACGTATCCGAGATAGTAGTAATTAGTGAAAAAAGAATACTTGTACAAACCAGTGAAGTGACCCCATCCCCAACGGTCCAAAGATAGAAATCGTTGTAATATTCTGAACCATTCATGAACATCACAGCAAATAGGATTAAAACATTTACAGCTCCTACGTAAATAAGGAGCTGTGCAGCAGCTACAAAATAGGAGTTAGATGGAATATGGAATAAGGATATACAAACAAGAACCAGTCCCAATGAAAAAGCAGAATAAATTGGGTTGGTAAGTAAGACCACCCCCAGACCTCCTAATATAAGACCTGATCCCAGAAATACTAAAAGAATATCATGTATTGGTCCAGGTAAATCCATTCTGTGTAAAAAAAGAGATAAATAAATCGAAATATTTCATAAACTTACTAACCGATCCAAGAAAAAAGAGGTTACCTTATTTTTTTTCTTGTATATGATACGTTCCTAATTGAATCCTAAAGGGGTGTAGATTTATATAGATACAGTTATTGGATCAATCCCGCTACTGTATCTGAAAGAGTAGTTCGAAATTTGATATTTTGAAATCATCACAGATCTATGAATCCATTCTAAATCAAAATCAAGCCTTGATTCTCACCAATCAATAGTTATTTACTGACCTAGCAAAATGAAAGAAGCCTCACTCCTTTACTTTAGATCAAAACGGAATCTTAGTAATTGGTAATCGTTTTTGAATCAAGAGGTTTACCCCTGATTATTTTGATTGGAGTCGAATTCGTAATTGTTCGAATTGTGTAATCTCCAATTACTGACATTGGTAACCGGCCCAAAGCAATTTGATTATAATTCAATTCGTGACGATCATAAGTAGAAAGTTCATATTCTTCAGTCATTGATAAACAGTTTGTTGGACAATACTCGACACAATTACCACAAAATATACAGATTCCAAAATCAATACTATAATTAAGCAATCGTTTCTTTCTAATATCCGTTTCCAATCTCCAATGAACAACGGGTAGATCTATGGGGCATACCCGAACACATACTTCACAAGCAATGCATTTATCAAATTCAAAATGGATTCGACCACGAAAACGCTCCGATGTGATCGATTTTTCATAAGGATATTGAATAGTCACAGGTAAACGATTCACGTGAGATAAGGTAATCATGAAACTTTGACCAATATACCTTGCAGCTCGTATTGTCTGTTGACCATAATTCATGAACCCAGTCACCAAAGGGAACATATCGTGGATATCCATGAATAGTTTGATGTTTCTTTCTCTTGCTCTAGATAGGTTATGAATCTAGAATATCCTATTTTGTTATAGCGAAACGAGTTGGGAAGAAGTTGTTAATAATAGATTACCTAGAGAAATAGGTAAAAGAAATTTCCACCCAAGGTTTAATAGCTGGTCCATTCTCATCCTAGGTAAAGTCCATCTTGTTGTGATAGGAATGAACAGGAACAAATAAGCTTTAGCTAATGTAATAAGGATACCAACTGTCATTCCAAAGACTCCACCTGTTTTATTTATTCCAAAAGGTTCAGAAATGAATATGTACGGAATAGAGAAATTCCACCCGCCCAAGTAAAGAACTGTTACAAATAATGAAGAAACTAGTAGATTTAGGTAAGAAGCAACGTAAAATAAACCAGATTTAATACCTGAATATTCGGTTTGATAACCTGCTACTAATTCCTCCTCCGCTTCTGGTAAATCAAAAGGTAATCTTTCACATTCCGCTAGGGAAGAAATTAGAAAAACTATAAACCCTATAGGTTGACGCCACAGATTCCACCCCCAAAACCCATATTTTGACTGTGCCTCAACTATATCAACTGTACTTGAACTGTTAGATAATCATAGTCGATGATAACATCACTATTCCCATCGCTATTCCAGAACCGCACATGAGACCTCAGCTTCATACGGCTCCTCGATGGCCACAAATAAATCTAAGGACTGGTTCATTATTACCTCGGCATGTTTGTAGTGTAGATTAGAGTAACGATATATCGAAGAGTCCCGAATTAGACCAATGGAATTCCGTCCGCCATAATAAAAAAAAGCGCTTCCGAATTGATCTCATCCTTTATTTTCTAATTAGACTTAGAATTCTTTTAGTTCAGTAATAACTTAATCCTTCAATAAAATACTCGTTGTTTCAATAGATATTTCGACCCACACTTTTCGTACGAAAAATAATTAGACACTAATTCATGAGTTATAGTTGATAAATCATTATAAGAATTCTATCCGTATGAATATGGATAGGATTGAGGAAAGAAAGAATAAACAAAGATCTCTTATTATTTTATTCAGTTTTCCTATTGCATTCCATTTCTTTCGTTCCTGTTCTTCTTTCTCACTCAGAAGGGGGGTTTCTAAAAAATCAAATCAAAGGATTACTTCGTTCTCGACAGTCATTTATTTAATCAGTGGATAGAAGCATACTCTGGATCGGAATCGTGAGGAAGTACTGCTTGATCATTTCTACGAACTTAAAGCCCTCATTATGATTCCTTTTATGTTATGCAGAAATATCCCTTTGGATACCTTACATTATCTTCATCACTAATCCTTTGTGTACTTTCGTGTTCCTAACCGTCCACTCATTTTTGATTGATCCCCGATATGGTAATACATACAACATACAACAACATACAATACAATAGTAGAAACTCCATACAGTTGATCTTTTGCACCCGCTTCAAGTCATGATGACTAATCAACCAATCTTGGGGTAAACAGTTTCGACCGCTTATGTTTACTTCCACCTTACTCTCGTACATAGGGAATGAGAATCAATCTTCTTACTGCAAATTCATAAGCTGTTTTGTTTCACTCATATAACTATCTGGTTTAACTCATCGACCCGAATGATGAATAAAAAGAGAAAGGTATCTATTCAACACATCCAACCCCTTTCCTTTATTTCCAGGAAAGGGGTAAAGGTTCATGTTCCAACGAATCACACGTAGAGATATTGATAACACACACGGAGTTAATGGTATTTCATAACTAATAGATTGAGCAGCAGCTCGTAGACCACCCGAAAAGGAATATTTATTATTCGATCCATATCCTGACATAAGAAGTCCAATAGGAGCAATACTGGAAATAGCGATCCATAAAAAAACGCCTATACTGAGATCGGCTAGAACAAGGCGATAGCCAAAAGGAATTACTAAATAGCTTAGTAGAATTGATATGACCGCTATAGATGGCCCCATACTGAATAAACGAACATCTCCTCTAGATGGGAGAAGATCCTCTTTCAAAAGTAGTTTGGTCCCATCTGCTAGAGCTTGAAGAATTCCCAAGGGGCCGGCATATTCAGGCCCGATACGTTGTTGTATCCCTGCAGATATTTCTCTTTCTAACCACACAATCACGAGTACGCCTATTGTGATTCCCAATACAGGAGTAAAAATAGGGACAAGCAGCCATAAGAGGTCATAGACCTCTTTTAAGGATTCCGATCTGGAAAAAGAATTGATAGCTTGTACTTCTGTCGTATCAATTATCATTTCAACGATCAACTTCTCCCATAATGATATCTATACTACCTAGTATCGTCATGATATCAGCCAATTTCATTCTTTTAACTAGCTGAGGAAGAATTTGCAAATTGATGAAACCAGGTGGACGAATTTTCCATCTCCAGGGAAAAACACTATTATCCCCTATCAGAAAAATTCCCAATTCTCCCTTTGGGGCTTCTACTCTCACATAAAGTTCTTGTTTCGACAATTCAAAAGTGGGAGAAGGCTTTTTACTAATGAATCGATATTCAAAACCATTCCATTCGGAATCACTTGCTCTATCAAAGCGTCGAACTTCTAAGTTCTCATAGGGCCCCCCCGGAATTCCTTCTAGAGCCTGTTGAATAATTTTTATGGATTCCGTCATTTCATTAATTCGTACTAAATAACGAGCTAATGAGTCTCCTTCTTTTTGCCACTGGACTTCCCAATCGAATTCATCGTAACACTCATAATGATCAACTTTACGAAGATCCCATTGGATTCCGGAAGCTCGTAGCATTGGTCCCGATAAACCCCAATTTATTGCTTCCTCCCCACCAATAATGCCTACCCCTTCAACTCGTTCCAAAAAAATGGGATTTTGCGTAATAAGCTTTTGATATTCAACAATTCCTGTTAAAGAATAATCGCAGAAATCCAAACATTTATCTATCCAGCCATGAGGTAGATCAGCAGCGACTCCCCCGATACGGAAATAATTATGCATCATTCGCATACCTGTGGCAGCTTCGAATAGGTCATATAGCAATTCCCTTTCTCTGAAAATATAGAAGAAGGGAGTCTGTGAACCGATATCTGCCATAAAAGGTCCAAGCCATAATAAATGAGAAGCTATACGACTCAGCTCCAGCATAATTACTCTGATATAGCTGGCTCTTTTGGGTACTTGAATATTTCCTAATTGTTCTGGTGCATTTACCGTTATTGCCTCTGTGAACATAGTAGCTAAATAATCCCAACGTGTTACATAAGGAAGATATTGTATAATTGTTCGGTTTTCCGCAATTTTTTCCATCCCTCTGTGTAAATAACCCAATACGGGTTCGCAGTCAATAACATCTTCACCATCTAGAGTAACGATAAGTCGAAGAACACCATGCATTGATGGGTGGTGAGGACCCATATTAACTATCATGAGGTCTTTTCTTGTAGCCGGTACATTCATATGTTTTCTTCTCCGATCCATTATTCTATGAATTGCCGAAAACGAAATAAATGAGGTTCATCAAAATTCAAGATCTAATAAACCAAAGAATTCAAATAATCTTCAAATTAACGAGTTTTTGGTTCCCGAATATCTAATTGATCGATTAATTTTTTATAACGCACTCTATTTTTCTTTGACAAATAAGCCAGCAGTCGTTGACGTTTTCCCAGAATTTTCCGCAAACCTATCTGAGATAAATAATCTTTTCTGTGCAATTCAAAATGTGAAGTAAGTCTCTGTATCTTATTGGTGAAACTGATTACTTGAAATTCAACAGACCCTTTGTTTTTTTCTTCTTTCGGAATAACTGAGATGAATGAATTTTTGACCATAACCATAAAAATAAAATTTCTCTCTCTTTTTTTTTCCACAGATATGGATTTTACCAATCAGGAATAATAATAATGCCAGTTATTTTGATCTGATACACCCAATAATCTGGATTTATTCATATATTACTTTATTCTATCAAATCAAATCAAAATGAAATTCAAATGAATTGTAAGTACAATTTGTAATTTGATTCGATAGAAGGGCAATTTCTGTACCCACAAAAGAAAATTATTTTGACCTAAGAAGATTCTGCCGAATCATTTCTAGATTCAATCCAATTGAGACGTTATTGAATCGGTATCATGTATTAGAATGTAACACAGCGTGTGTGTACATTCATATACCAGACCCGACACCTGATATATAGGAAATGTACCAACCATCAACTAATTCCGAATCGTGGATACATATGTATCCTTGACATACTGAAACGGCTGCCATTATTGGTATCAAACCAGTAGCGATTCATACAAGCTAAATCCTCTAATCGATAATTGGGCCAAAGAAACAATTTGAATTGAATGAATTTATTTATATCTGTATCAATATGCTTGTCCTCATCCAAAAATTGACCCCAGTTCCTTACATTGTTGTCATTGAAAAATACCGGATTTCTATCCATAACATTCCTATTTCCGGAATTGAAACAAATTAGAATTCTCAATTCTCTACGACGCCTAGGGGATAGAATATTTTCAGGAACAAGCAAATCATAATGATTTTCGTCTCTATTCACAAGCATCTTTTTATGTTGTACAATGGATCCATTGAAATAATTCTCATCAACATACCTTTTTTCTTGATATCTTCCATTAGTTTGGCATTTATTATTATGGACCAACGAGATACCTATGGTTTGATACATAATAAATTGTCTATCCCATTTTATAGACAGACGTACTGGTTCGAGAATCAATATTCCCTTTTTTATCAATTCTGGAAGAGTTAGATTCGTCTGAATTAACATTACATCCAGGTGCATTTCTCCTCCTTGAATAGAGGATATAGCAATTTCCTTTGCATTTATTAGTCTAAGCAGGAAACAATATACCTTAACATTATTGAAAATTCTGTGATTCAAAGGATCATCCCATCTCAATTGAAAAAGCAAATATTTTTTCAGGAATAACTCTAGTTTTGCTTTCTTGTTACTCTCGGGTTGTCCTTTCTTTTCACGTTTTTGAATGTCTGATTCCGTGTAATCCTTTTCAAAATCTTTTTGTTGTTTTCGTGCGTCTGAGCCAATATTTCCGTGGCCGAGCTGTTCTTTTTCTTCTTGATTTCGATTCTTTAATTCAAGATATTCTTTTTGATTAGATGATATACGAAGATCCTTTTTTTGATTTCCATTAATGTTTTTGTTTTCACTAATGTTTTCATTTCCATTAAAAATGAAAAGAAGTAATTTGATTGGTATAATCCATGGTTTGATCTTATATGCATCATAAAGTGGCACAAATTCTGAGAAGAACCAAGATTTCGTATTTAATATGGGACGATATAGCATTTCTTTATTCATTCCCATCAAAAAAAAGTTTTTTTTTTGATTGGGTGGGTTGATTTCTTGATGAATCGTGAGATAGAAAAGATCTTTCTTATCAATTATTTGATAATAATCAGTCTCGGTCTTAGTCATTTTATTAATGTTGGTCCCGGTATCCGTATCGGTCCAGGACTCAATATCGATATTCTTTCTAAGAAATAAATCGAAAATTTTCCACTCCAAATATTTTCTATCCATACTTTTACCCGTACCAATAATATACTCTTCTCCTAGATAATCACTAATAGATATATCCCCCAGTACATAAAATGGTTCAATTTTAGGTGTGTTGTAATTATATGGAATCTCTCGGTCCTCATTTACTTGTAATGAGGGTGGATAAATATATGAGTCTTTCCTATCCCCATAATTAATATATTTATATGAAAAAAGATCATATCTGTAGTTTTTTTTTAATTTTGCCTTTTTGCTCGTCAATGAATTCACTTCATAATCATTTTTTTTCTCGTAATGAATGAATTGGGCTTTTTCGTATGAATTCTTTTTTGAGTCTTTATTTTGAATCGTACGACGCCGATTGACCCTAGTTCGCCATTTTTGCGGTACTAATTTAGACCACCTAGCCTGAGATAAATTGTATTGATAATGACCCCTTAACCAGTTTTTCCATTCATTCATTCCAGAATTCGGAAGTTTTTTATGCCTTGATTTGGAATCTAATATTCTTCGTGTTCCAAAAAAATTCCAGATTCTATCCTTAAGAATAAGATATGCTTCGCGATATTGAAGTAGAGATCTCAAATGATACTTCTTATTAATAGCTTGGATTTGTGATAATTTGTAAAATACAGATGCTTGTGAAAAGGAATATAGGTCACCAGAAATCTTTGATTTATTATTACTAATATTAGAAAGAGACTTTTTTATAGTCGAAATAAAGTGAATTTTTTTTTTATTTGTTTCATCAATCCCTTCTTTATTTTTTTCATCATTGTGAATGTATTTATCGATAATCTTTTTTGTTGATTCAAGGAAAAGTTGTACATTGACTCTAGAAACATTAACAGTACATAGAAAGATATGTATGTATATTCTTTTGTTGAAAAATGTCAAAAAATAGTGCCATTTGCGTATGAATATGAATCTGTTACTTCTTCTTTTTGATATCTGCCAAATATGTTTCTGCGATTCCGATCTTTTATCACCACAACTTGTATCGTTAGGACTAATATTTATATCCGGAGTTAGAAATATTTTTCTTTTGTCTTTTGCACCCCTTTCTATTTGATTTCTGATTAGGTTTGTTCTATCGGACAGATCTTTCCTTTTTTTTTCTGTCAGTGAATAATTTTCCCAATCCATGAATCTAATTCGAGTGGTCGATTCAGGAACAATTTTATTACTGCTTATGATTATGGAATCTTTTCCATTTTCATTCGGTTCATATACTTTCTTCAATACAAATAAGAAAATTGGATTTACGTTTGCAAACTCTTTTATTATTCTTTTTAAAAATAGAACCGTTTTGATAATCCATCTTGTTTTTTCTTTTGAGACCTTTATAAACTGTTTTGTTTTTTCTTTGAAAACTCTTAGAACTAGAAAACATTTTTTTTTCACTTTTCTCTTTTTTTTTTCGAATTCATTATAAATAGGTTCAAAAAAGGAAGGTTGTTGTCGGGCAGAACCAAAAGGTAGTTCGGTTTCCCTTCCCCAGATTGTTAAAAAACAAAAATTTTCTGTTTTCCCTTTCTTTTGGATTGGATCTCTATGATGGGATCGTAGTTTGGATTTGCGCCAGGGTTTCAGACAGAAAGGAAATAGGATTTTTATCTGAATACCATCTGTTAACCAGTTTTTCGGAAATTCTGTTTCTGATAATTGAACACCGTTATAGGTGCATTTAACATGCATTTCTCTATTCCACTCCTTCAAATCCTCGTACCACTCGGGGAATTGAAATAAGAACATACGGCCGAGGTTTTTAGCTATTATCAATGAAGGCAATATGATGTATTTTCTAAGAATCGATTGGGTTACTAACATAGTACCTCTTATTGCTTGAGCAAATATAATAGTATCCCAAGTTTCTGCTATTGCTATCCTTTCATTCTCGTTTTTTTTATCTGCAATTTTTTTTGCCTTTTCTTTTGCCTCTTCCTCCTCAGAATCCGAAGTTTTGAATTTCGGTCCTGTATCTATCCAATTTCTAAAAATTAGATTCATTGTTCGGGAGATATCAAAAGAAAAAAAAAAAGTTTTGTCTATTCTGTCCAAAAAAAGCAGGGAATGCACATTCGCTTGAAACATTTCCCAAGTAACTATTTTACGTCTTTGAGCGCGCATGGATCCTTTTACTATATCCCGACGAAAATCTGATTGTTGCGAGTAACGTACCAAAGCCAACTCTTCTGCTTGATCACTATTAGTACTGGTACTAGTATCAGTATTGGTATTCTGATCCGGATCCGCCTTATCAGTATAAATTACCACACGTTTGGCTTTTCTTGAACGAATCCCATGATTTTCTGTTGATTCTTCCTCATTTTCCTCCTCCCGCTCTTCAAAAGAATTGATCAATTTGTATGATCGTCGAGGAATCTTTTTACCGATTTCTTCTATTCCAATAGATTTATTTTGAATTGTTTGATTATTTGGATCAGTTGTAATTACATCGAATAGAAATTTCAAACATTTTGTTTTATTTTCTGAATCAAATCTTCTTTGTTCGGATATTAAAACAAGCTTTTTAAAATTCAGACTAAAGCCTGTTGTTGATTTCCTAGCTAATTCACTGATAGAGGTCAAGAAAGGACCAATGTCTGTCGATAATGATTCTCCATT